TTAACTCTAAACTAAAACGGAACTAAAAGAAAATGAGATTAATTGGATAAATATACAGAGCCCTTTCTAATGTTTATTATAGGAATAGGAAAAGGATTCCCTTTCCTGACACCTGACAGAGTTGGAAGCTCTTATAACTTAAGAAATTTCTAATTTTTGTATTTGGAAGGGGTGGACGATACCCTTTCAACATTTTTTAATTTCAAAGGGGCAATTTCAATCATGGAAAAGTTTAATAACTAGGAAAAAGCCAGCTATCGGAATCGAACCGATGACCATCGCATTACAAATGCGATGCTCTAACCTCTGAGCTAAGCGGGCTCACATAGCATTCATTTTCTATGCATAGTAATTCATAACAATACACTAAAGTATTAGTATCTTATTTACTAATTAATTAATTAATATTTCTTATCTAATCAGAATTCAATCCTAGATAAAAGAATAGAATATCAAATTTAACTAATTAAAAATGAAATAACAATAACATAGAAGTTGAATTTCTTTAATCACGAATAAGTTGATAATATTATCAATATTACATTAGGTATATTATTATATTAGAAATGACATTTGATAGAATTTGCAATCTATTACACTTCTATTTTATTAGATATTATCTAAGAATAATTCGTTATAACTAATGAACCATTCTTCCGCTTTCATTCATTTCCTTCATAAGGATATTAAGTAGTAAATGCGGAAATTAAGACGACAAAAAAAATCGACCGTTCAAGTATGTAAAAGGTTACGGGAAGAGTGACAGGTATATATTGAATTTTGGATACAGAAATGATACAATCCTATTTAGTTTTAGTTGTACCAAATACGAAATAAGGGTTTCCTAGAGAGGATTGGTAAGAAATCAAGGCGGAGCGACCTCACAATAAACTACTAATCTAAAAACAAAAAGAGGGGGATATGGCGAAATAGGTAGACGCTACGGACTTAATTGGATTGAGCCTTGGTATGGAAACCTACTAAGTGATAATTTTCAAATTCAGAGAAACCCTGGAATTAATAAAAAGGGCAATCCTGAGCCAAATCCTATATTTTCAAAAAAGCAAAAAGGAAAGGCTTAGTAAAGAAATAAAGGATAGGTGCAGAGACTCAACGGAAGCTGTTCTAACAAATGGAGTTGATTGCGTTGGTAAAGAAACCTTTACTACCAAAAATTCCATAAAGGATGAAGAAGAGGGTTATATACAGACTGTATCAAATGATTAACCCACAGCCTGTAGATCTTTTCACGAACGGATTAATCGGACGAGAATAAAGAGAGAGTCCCGTTCTGCATGTCAATGTCGACAACAATGAAATTTATAGTAAGAGGAAAATCCGTCGACTTTAAAAATCGTGAGGGTTCAAGTCCCTCTATCCCCAAAAAGCCTATTTTTCTTCCCCGACCCTTTTACCTATTCCCCCTTTTTTTTGTTACGAGTTGAAAATTCCTGATACACCCACTCTATTCTATATTCTATTTGATTCGTTTAGTTTTTAGTTTATAAATAGATCTGGGCAGAAATGCCTTTCTCTTATTTTCTCTTATTACATATTGTATTATTATTTATTATATACATGATAATATATCAAAATGAACATCTTTGAGAAAAAACCCCATTTAAACAACCCCGAATAGGAATAGGATCTAGATAAAACTTTGTAATCTTCTTACGTACTGTTAATTGACAAAGACCCCATCCTCTAATAAAATTAAGGATACCACATTGGGCTGGTCGGGATAGCTCAGCTGGTAGAGCAGAGGACTGAAAATCCTCGTGTCACCAGTTCAAATCTGGTTCCTGGCACATGATTAAATTGGTCGAGTTTCAATAAATTAATTGATATGAATCGACATCCACATTCATTTATAATATAGTTTAAATAATAATCCATATCTTGATTCATCTTGCCGAGATATACCCCATCTATTTTATCTAATATTTATTTATATTATAGATGGGTTGAATTTAATAGTTAATAGACGAAATTCAGTTCAGATCCAAAAAAAGAGAATTCCATACCCTTTCATTTCTTTGTATTTTCTTTCATATTTTATTTATTCCTATCTACATATGCAGAACTCCTTTTGTTCATCCTATTGTTTCGGCTCGTATGAAATAAGTATCTTACAAACCAAATAACTGGGATGCGAGAATTAACGAATTCCCAATTCTCTAAAGAATTCCAAAATAGAAATGAGACTTCCATTATTCTGGTTAATTTAGAACAGAACATACAATCTTTGAATATTTGAAATTTTATATTTATAATAAGTGGAAAGTTTTTTTTAGTATTCAATGAGCATCTTGGATTTCATAAAAATGGGGGGAAATATAATCCTTACGTAAGGGCCATCCTATCCAACTTTCCGGCATTAAGATACGTTTCAAGCGTGGATGAGTATCATAAAAGATTCCCAGCATATCAAAAGATTCTCGTTCTTGAAAATCCACGCCTTTCCAAATCCAGAAGGCGGATGGAATCCTAGGATTGTTCC